GACAAATAGAAGCAGGTCGACGAGCAATGACACGAAATGCACGCCGCGGTGGAAAAATATGGGTACGTATATTTCCAGACAAACCGGTTACAGTAAGACCCGCAGAAACACGTATGGGTTCGGGGAAAGGATCCCCTGAATATTGGGTAGCTGTTGTTAAACCAGGTCGAATACTTTATGAAATGGGTGGAGTAACAGAAAATATAGCCAGAAGGGCGATTTCAATAGCATCGTCCAAAATGCCTATACGAACTCAATTCATTATTTCGGGATAAAAAGAATCAAAAGAAAAAGGTCTTGGGGATAAAAAAACAATAACAGGTGCCGGTTTCTTTCTTTGGACAAACAATATTTCTTTTTTTTTTTTCTTCACTCTTTGCTTTGCATTGAAAGAATAGATTCTAAAAAAATGATATGATTCAACCCCAGACCCTTTTGAATGTAGCGGATAACAGCGGGGCTCGAGAATTGATGTGTATTCGAATCATAGGAGCTAGCAATCGTCGATACGCTCATATCGGTGACGTTATTGTTGCTGTGATCAAAGACGCAGTGCCAAATATGCCCCTAGCAAGATCAGAGGTGGTCAGAGCTGTAATTGTACGTACTTGTAAAGAACTCAAACGTGATAACGGTATGATAATACGATATGATGACAATGCTGCGGTTGTCATTGACCAAGAAGGAAACCCCAAAGGAACTCGAATTTTTGGTGCAATTGCCCGGGAATTGAGACAGTTAAATTTTACTAAAATAGTTTCATTAGCTCCGGAGGTATTGTAAGGTCTTCTAAAATAAGATAATACCATTGGTTATAGTAAAGTATTTGAAAGAAAGAGATTAAGAAATATATTCAGAATTTTTAGTAGATTGTGTCGCACGCATATGCCTTTAATTTAAAAAATTTAAATTTAAATTCATAAACAAATAAGTAAAAAAAAACATGTTGATTATATCAAAATTGGGGAGCACCAAGAAATTTAATTCACCATGGGTAGGGATATTATTGCTGACATAATAACTTCTATACGAAACGCTGATATGGATAGAAAAAAGGTGGTTCGAATAGCATATACTAATATCACTGAAAATATTGTTAAAATACTTTTACGAGAAGGTTTTATCGAAAACGTGAGAAAACATAAAGAAACCAAAAAAGATTTTTTGGTTTTAACCCTACGGCATAGAAGGAATAGGAAAAGGTCTTATATAAATTTTTTAAATTTAAAACGGATCAGCCGGCCTGGTCTCCGAATCTATTCGAACTACCAACGAATTCCTAGAATTTTAGGTGGGATGGGAATTGTAATTATTTCTACTTCTCGAGGTATAATGACAGACCGAGAGGCTCGACTAGAACGAATTGGTGGAGAAGTTTTGTGTTATATATGGTAATCCTTCTAATATACGAATTGGGTCCGAAACTTCTTATTTGTGAAAACAAAAAGAAAAGGGGCGGGTTGTCTAATATCGTTCCTCCTCCATCAATTGATACTTCAAGGAGGCTTTACCTGGAATGAAAGAACAAAAATGGATTCATGAAGGTTTAATTACTGAATCCCTTCCCAACGGTATGTTCCGGATTCGCTTAGATAATCAAGATATGATTCTAGGTTATGTTTCGGGAAAGATCCGACGTAGTTTTATACGGATACTACCAGGCGATAGAGTTAAAATTGAAGTAAGTCGTTATGATTCAACCAGAGGACGTATAATTTATCGACTTCGCAATAAGGATTCGAAAGATTAGGTGTTTTTATCAACTTCAACATTCCTTTCGTGAGAAGATGATTCGAGATAAAAAATTCCAAGAAACCTATTTTCTTCCAAAAAATAGATTCAGAATTAAAATGAGGAATGCCAAATATGAAAATAAGAGCTTCTGTTCGTAAAATTTGTGAAAAATGTCGACTAATCCGTAGGCGGGGACGAATTATAGTAATTTGTTCCAACCCAAGACATAAACAAAGACAAGGATAATCAGACTTGTTAAAACACCCGATGTAAAAGTAAAAAGGGTAAAAAAAGGGAGGGGTCCTTTTTGACACGAAATGGATATATCCATATATCTCTGACTCATATTTATGAGATGAAAAAATGGCAAAAACTATACCGAGAATTGGTTCACGTAAGAATGGACGTATTGGTTCACGTAAGAATACACGGAGAATACCAAAGGGGGTCATTCATGTTCAAGCAAGTTTCAATAATACTATTGTGACTGTTACAGATGTACGGGGTCGAGTGGTTTCTTGGTCCTCTGCCGGTACTTGTGGATTCAAGGGTACAAGAAGGGGGACGCCCTTTGCTGCTCAAACCGCAGCAGGAAATGCTATTCGTACAGTAGTGGATCAAGGTATGCAACGAGCAGAAGTCATGATAAAAGGACCGGGTCTCGGAAGAGACGCGGCATTACGCGCTATTCGCAGAAGTGGTATACTATTAACTTTTGTGCGGGATGTAACCCCTATGCCACATAATGGCTGTAGACCTCCGAAAA